GAAAAAGAAGAAGTCCCAACCCTATTAACATAGGAACTGGAAGTGGAAGGAAAGGTATTATCCACGCATATTGATATGTCTGTTCCATAAAAAAAGTTTTTTATTCTTAATTAATTGTTTCCGATTCACCGGATCTTACCTCTTTCGAAAAAAGTCAATAAAAAATAAAGATATGCACTAACTTATTTAATAATTTGATATTAGTATTTATTCTGAGGCTTTTCAAAATCGTTCAAATATTCAAAAAAAGAAGTTACAATTGGTCAAATGATATGACCAAGTTACATATAAAAAACGAATACTTATAATAGGAAAATGCAAATATAAATTATTATTACGATAATTTATATTCATAGAGCAAGGATAAAAAATTACGCAAAAAAGGGTACTTGATGCTAATATGAATTATAGGATTAACTAAGGTCATCGGTCTAATGAAATAATAACTCTTCATTTTAGTTTGTTTATTTCAACTCATTAACTAATTCATTATGGGATTGATTGTTTTCCATTTCAATCAAAACGATTTATTAGTAAACGTTAGAATATTATAGATCTAAAATGATATTTTTTATTTTATTGGGAAATGATAAAAAATGACTGAGATATTTTTTTATCAAACCACGTATCCTTTAACAGATTTATTAATAGTCTCATTCGAATTTCACAATTGAATTTAGGTGTATTCTTTCCTCGAGTTTGACTAAAAAAAGACTCAAGTTTTTTATTAGGCAAAAGTTTACAATCCTTTGAGATATTTTATTACATGTAAATAAAGTATAGAATGATGAAAATCAAGGTCTTTTCGGTTCTTTATTTATTTATTTTATTAAGTTTTATTTATATAACATAGCGGATTCTAAAGATAGAAATTTGAGAGATAAAGAACGAGAACTAAGAGTTCCAATCCAAAGATTTTTGGTTTTACGAATATTGTATTGTCTGGAATCAAAATTTTCTTATTTCGAGTAATTTTTGATACAATTTTCAGAGATCTTTCACATATCTATATTTCTTTTTTATGAAGAGAATATTATTTAGAGAAAAAATAGATAATGAATAAGAAATAATAATTCGTTTTGAACAATAGATGTCTTTCACATCCAACTATAACAATGAGTAACTTCTTCATTTTTAAATGGCAGTTCCAAAAAAACGTACTTCTATATCAAAAAAGCGTATTCGTAAAAATATTTGGAAAAGGAAAGGATATTGGGCGGCGTTAAAAGCTTTGTCATTAGGGAAATCTCTTTCTACCGGGAATTCAAAAAGTTTTTTTGTACGACAAACAAATAAGTCCTAAAATATTAGAATAATCGGAATGGATTTTACTTGAAAAATTGGCTCAGTAATTTGTTAATATAAAATTCACAATTGGTAGTCCCTATTCTAATCAATATGAAATAGACCAGGTTTCAATCTTAATCTTCTAAGATGTCTAAAAGAATAATTCTTCTGTTTTCTCAATTCTAAAAAAACGAATAAAGAAAAAAATACAAGATTTTTTATTTATTTTTCGTATATTTTCACTCACATTGTGGTGGTGGGGAGTCTTATTTTCCCCATCGACCTTTACAATAATGAAAAATTTTTATCTTTCTCGAGAAGGGCAGATATAATATTTTTCGTTAAAATTAATGAATTGTTGAAACTAATTGATTCCATGTTAAAAAATTTTTCTTTTTGATAACTTTCTGACTTCTTAATATATTGGAATTACTATATGGATTTCCTATATATCTCCAATTTTCAGCCCACTCAATAAAAGAACTTATGAGATATTATGTACAAATAAGGTGTCAATTTGGAGTAATCCAAAATATGGCTATTTTGGATTCATTGAGAAAATTTATTTTTTGTTTCAAATTTATGAAATCAGATAAACGAGAAATAATTAAGTATCAATATGAAAACATTTTTTTTTCTATGGAGAGAATTCTCTAGTTGCAAAAGTTGGATTTTAGACTAGGATAAACTACGTCAAAGCCCTAAGATAAATAAACCGGACACCCTAAGAAACTAATGAACCTTGAAATTTACTTTTGAACTCATTTTTTTTATCAATTTTAATCTTTGCTAAAAAAACTTATTTGATTGAATTGACTTGTTCAATCTCGACGATTGAATATAAATAGGCTATTATGAGTTCGAGCAAGCCGCTATGGTGAAATCGGTAGACACGCTGCTCTTAGGAAGCAGTGCTAGAGCATCTCGGTTCGAGTCCGAGTGGCGGCATGCCATCTTATAATTATAAAAGAGATCCAATAGATTCTATAATATAATAAAAAAATAGATCCAATAGCTCCTATAATAAAAATAAATTAAATTCCCGATTTATATTTCTTAATTAATTTAGGGGATTCCCTCCCTTTTTTTCATTTTTATGATATTTTCAACTTTAGAGCATATATTAACTCATATTTCCTTTTCGATTGTTTCAATTGTAATTACAATTCATTTGATAACCTTATTGGGCAATGAAATCATAAACCCATATGAT